ATGCACATCATTTTAATAATGTAAATAGACACAAATTGGATCCCCAAAAAAATACTTCTAGAGGCTTTCCTGTTTCCGGGGGGTTTGCAGGAATGATAGTCATCTCAGGAGTTAAGGGGGGAGGGGGGGTTTACGCAAAGAAACCGTAAGAAATCCCAGAGGGGGGACTCTTAGGGAAGTTAGGAGAAATTATCACAACTTATGCACATGATATCCTAATATGTGATTCTTTGTATAAAATCCTTTCACCACTCATACTATGCGCCTGCCGGCAAGAAAAATGTACACGCTTGTCTGTTATTCCCGTGTGCACTCTGAAATGCCAGGTGAAAGGAAATAGAAAAAGAGAACCAGTTGCCCGATGGAGTGAACGCTCGGCTTGGTGGGTAACGAGGAGTATGTACTCCACCATTAACTTATGCAAGCGTCGATGAAAGTGTGAGGAATAATATCAATAAATGGCCCTGAAGTAGGAACCAAATGCCAGGAATAATTCACCGTGTGCGACCCCCACGAATACTTGTCCCTCACCTTCAATAACCGTTATCATTAAGAAATCAACTGATGGTAGGCTCTTACTACATTAAGATTTTGAGGTATGACGAGATGTTGGGTAAAGGTATAACTTAACTCATGAATAATTGTGTTCGGTCTTAAGTTTCGCCTGTCCATGATTTAATATTTTGTTAATTAAATCTATAGATGCTTTATGTAACCCTTAGTGTAATGGTGATATATGAATGTGTTAATACTAGATATGTTGAATAACCATATATGTACTTGAATACCCCTTAAATGGTTAATATAAATGTATGGTGTTAATACATACGTGTATTTAAGCGCATATGCGCTTTTAAACATTTGCAAAATCTTGCAAAGAATAGTTTAGTTTAKAWWYSWATGTGTTAATACTAGATATGTTGAATAACCATATATGTACTTGAATACCCCTTAAATGGTTAATATAAATGTATGGTGTTAATACATACGTGTATTTAAGCGCATATGCGCTTTTAAACATTTGCAAAATCTTGCAAAGAATAGTTTAGTTTAGAATCCTAGCTTTGGGAGTTAGGGGTGGGAGTTAAAATCTCCTTTCTTTGAGCAGGGGGGAGGATTCTAACCTCCGACGGCCGGTTTACAAGACCGGTGCTCTGGCGCTGAGCTACCGCTGCAGGCTCATCCGAGGGCTTTATTTTCGGCTCATCCAGCGAGGGGGGCAAGGATGAGGAACAGGAAGAAGTACAGGGAGGAGGCGATTTGTCCAATAATGACAAAAGGGTGTTCAACTGGTATGCCCCCGATTCAGGTGAGAACTACAACGTCTGCAACTAGCGTCCAGAATAGGAATTGGGACAGGGGGCGAAATGTAATACCTCGTTGCTTCGAGGTGTGAAGAACTGGGACAACGATTAAGACTAGAATGGATGCCAGGAGGGCCAAGACCCCTCCTAATTTATTGGGGATGGACCGTAGAATTGCGTAGGCAAACAGGAAGTACCACTCGGGTTTAATGTGAGGGGGTGTTACTAAGGGGTTCGCGGGGGTAAAATTATCAGGATCGCCCAGCAGATTTGGGGAGAAGAGAGCGAGGGTTGTAAGAGCAATAAGAAGAACGGCAAAACCCAGAAGATCCTTATAAGAGAAGTAGGGGTGGAAGGATACCTTGTCGGCGTCTGAGTTCAGCCCTAATGGGTTATTTGAGCCTGTTTCATGTAGGAAGAGAAGGTGAATAAGGGTGGCACCGGCAATTACAAAAGGGAAAAGGAAATGGAAAGCGAAGAAACGGGTGAGGGTAGCATTGTCTACCGAGAATCCCCCTCAGATTCATTGAACAAGAGTATTACCTACGTAAGGAACTGCAGATAAAAGATTCGTAATAACTGTTGCACCTCAGAAAGACATTTGTCCTCAGGGCAAAACATAGCCAACAAAAGCGGTTATTATTACTAGGAGAAGAAGAACCACCCCAATGTTTCAAGTCTCTTTATAGAGGTAAGATCCATAGTATAGACCTCGGCCAATATGAAGATAAATGCAGATGAAGAAAAAGGATGCTCCGTTGGCGTGAAGGTTCCGAATAAGTCAGCCGTAGTTTACGTCTCGACAGATGTGAGCGACAGACGAGAATGCCGTCGCGATGTCCGCGGTGTAGTGCATGGCTAGGAAAAGACCAGTGAGGATTTGAGTAATTAAACAAAGGCCCAGAAGGGAGCCAAAGTTTCATCATACTGAAATATTCGAGGGGGCAGGAAGATCAACAAGTGCATTGTTTGCAATTTTTAGTAGGGGGTGGGTTTTTCGGAGGCTTGCCATTAGAGGTTTCTGTAGTTGAGTAACAACGGTGGTTTTTCAAGCCATTAGTCCTGGTTAAAGTCCTGGCAGGAATTATGACTTACATCATGTCTCTTTTTTTATTAGGGCTAGTGCTGGGGTTAGTCGCAGTAGCTTCCAACCCCTCTCCCTACTTCGCCGCATTAGGTTTAGTGGTGGTAGCAGGTATGGGGTGTGGGGTGCTAGTGAACCATGGTGGTCCTTTCTTGTCGCTAGTTCTGTTTTTAATCTACTTGGGGGGAATACTGGTCGTGTTTGCATATTCAGCAGCTTTAGCTGCTGAGCCTTACCCTGAAAGCTGAGGAAGCCGATCGGTAGGGGCCTATATGATTGTTTACGTGCTTGGCGTATTACTAATTTCAAGCAAATTTTGAGGAGGGTGGTATGAGTGGTCGTGGGTGCCAGGAGATGAACTCCATGAACTTTCTGTCTTCCGAGGTGACACTGGGGGGGTGGCATTAATATACTCAGTAGGAGGAGGAATACTAGTTATCAGCGCCTGAGTATTACTGCTGACACTTTTTGTTGTACTAGAACTAACTCGGGGACTGAGTCGCGGGAGTCTGCGGGCCGTCTAGTCGAAAAGACGAGGGTGGTAAGGGCCAGGGTGAGAAGGAATAGCGAGAGGTAGGTCTTGATCATACCCCGTTGAGTATTGCTTGTAGTGGTGATTAGGGGAATATTAAGGGTAGCTGCGGCTTTGGGGCCTGACTTTTCTAGTCATGTCTGATCTACTATTTGACTTGCAATTGTTTGGCCTAAAACTAAGCCGAGTTTGGGGGAAAGGCGATGAATAATGGAAGGGAAGAAACCCAACATATTAGAAAAATGATGGGGGGTCAAATGGGGGCTTGGTTTGAATTGTTTATAGGTAAGCGACGCTAGTTCTAGGGCGAGCAATAGACCTCCAATTGTAACGATAAGGGCAGCGACTTTAAGTAGAGGAGGTATTGTTATAACCGGTGTCTTTAGGGGGATGATATTGGAAGTAATTAGAGCACCTGCGATGATGCTGCCCCAAGCTAGTCGTTTAATAGGGTTGATGACCGCCGGGTTGTTCTCACTAATAGGGGAAAGGGCATTAAATCGAGGGTGGCCTATGGATACAAAATATACAAGGCGCAGGCTATAAATGGCGGTGAAGGAAGTGGCTAGAAGAGTTAAAACTAGGGCTCAGGCGTTTAAGTAGGATGTGTTTAGTGCCTCGATGATGGCATCTTTTGAGAAAAACCCTGCCAAAAAAGGAGTCCCCGTAAGGGCTAAACTCCCAACAGTTAAACAGGAAGAGGTGAAGGGGGTGAGATGGTGTATGCCCCCCATCTTTCGAATGTCCTGCTCGTCGTTTAGGCTATGAATAATTGAGCCAGAGCACAGAAAAAGCATAGCTTTGAAGAAGGCATGGGTACAAATGTGAAGAAAGGCTAATTGTGGCTGATTGAGCCCTAGAGTAACCATCATTAAGCCTAGTTGACTTGATGTTGAGAATGCAACAATTTTCTTGATATCATTTTGTGTTAAGGCACAGGTAGCTGTAAATAGTGTGGTAAGGGCGCCTAGGCAGAGGCATACGGTAAGGGCCGTAGTGTTTTGTGCCAGCAAGGGACTCATCCGAATTAGTAGAAAAATTCCGGCGACCACTATTGTACTTGAATGAAGTAGGGCAGAGACCGGCGTAGGGCCTTCCATGGCAGAAGGGAGCCACGGGTGTAGTCCGAACTGAGCGGATTTTCCCGTGGCTGCAACAACTAGTCCTAACAGTGGCATAGTAAGATCGAAGTCCTTGGAGGTCACAAAGAGTTGTTGTATCTCTCATGAGTTAAGGTTCATAGCCATTCATGCCATGGCAAATACTAATCCAACATCCCCGATTCGGTTGTATACAACCGCTTGTAGAGCCGCTGTATTTGCATCTGCTCGGCCGTACCATCAACCAATAAGAAGGAAGGATATAATACCCACCCCCTCTCACCCAATAAATAGCTGAAAGAGGTTATTGGCTGTGACCAGAACAATTATAGCGATAAGAAAAATTAAAAGGTACTTAAAAAATCGGTTCACGAAAGGGTCAGCATGCATATACCATGAGGCGAATTCCAAAATAGATCAAGTTACGTACAGGGCAACAGGGGTGAAGATAACTGAATAGTAATCAAACTTGAAACTAATATTAATATCAAAGACAAGCGTGTTTATTCAGCTTCATGATGTAACAATCGTCTCTACTCCTTCATTGAGGAACAGAAAAAGAGGGAGCAAACTAACCAGGAAAGCCAGCTTAACTGCGGTTTTAACGTGCGAGAGCGCTCAGGTGTGTTGCTGAGGGTTTGGGGTCAGGGTAGTAAAGATTGGGAATGTCAGGAGTGCAAAAATGATAAGTAAACTCGAGGTTATTATAAGGGGCGTTGGGTGCATAGCTGCTACTTGGATTTGCACCAAGAGTTTTTGGTTCCTAAGACCAATGGATGAGCTGTTATCCTTTAGAAGCGATGGTGAGTGAGCCCTGGGGTTCAACCAAGGTCGCGTAGATTAGCAGTCTCCGTTGCTGGCAAGCCTCTCTCGGTGAACAAGGGGGCTTCAACCCCTGTCTTTAGAATCACAATCTAATGTTTTCGTTAAACTATGTCTACAGAACGCCCAACCCCAGACTAGTTCGGGCTTGAAGACCAGGAGAACTAGCGGAAGCAGGTGGAGGGCTATAATTAAGTGCTCCCGAGAGTGGGAGGGGTCCAAGGCAACAAGGTGGGGTGAAACGGGTCCTCGTTGGCTTATAAGGAATATGTAGAGGGAGTAACTGGCGGTAATAAGCATACCAGCCCCGGTTAGTCCAAGGGTTCATCAAGACCAGTTGAATAAAGAGGTAACAACCATCAGCTCCCCCATAAGATTAGGAAGCGGGGGGAGGGCTAGATTAGCTAGGCTGGCAACAAATCACCAGGCTGTTATTAGGGGTAGTACTACCTGGAGGCCCCGGGCCAGGAGCATAGTCCGGCTATGGGTGCGTTCATAGTTTGTATTAGCTAAGCAGAAGAGGGCAGAAGACGTTAGCCCGTGTGCAATCATTAAAACAAGGGCCCCTGAGAAGCCTCAAGGGGTCTGGACAAGAATGCCCCCTACGACCAGGCCTATATGACTAACTGACGAGTAGGCAATAAGGGATTTCAGGTCTGCTTGACGCAAGCAAATAGACCCGGTTATAATAACCCCTCATAGTGCAAGGATAATGAAGGGATAGCTGAGGTCCTTAGTTAGTGGCTCTAACATAGCAATAACCCGTATCATTCCGTAACCCCCAAGTTTGAGAAGGACCGCGGCAAGAATTATGGAACCTGCAACGGGTGCTTCCACATGGGCTTTAGGGAGCCATAGGTGTACTCCATACAACGGTATTTTTACGAGGAAAGCCAGAAGGCAGCCCGCTCATCATAGCTTGTCTGCTAAAGAGGCAAGTTGAAAGGGGTTTGAGAATTGGAGGGTAAGCAGTGAAAGAGTACCGGTGCTATTTTGCAGAATAAGAAGGGCAACTAGCAAAGGAAGGGACCCCGCTAGGGTATAAAAGAGAAAATATATACCCGCATTGAGCCGTTCTGTCTGATTGCCCCATCGGGTAATGATAATTAGAGTAGGAATTAGAGTAGCTTCAAACATGACGTAAAACATGATTACTTCAGTGGCACTGAAGGCTAGAATAAGAAAAAACTGAAGGGATGTAAGAAGTGTGATATATATTCGTTGACGGTTTAGGGGCTCTGAGGTTGTGTGGTGTTGGCTTGCAAGAATTATTAGTGGCAAAAGTCAGCAAGTAAGTACAAGAAGGGGGGTAGAGAGAGGATCTGTTGCCACGTAGAGGTTCAGGTTTGACCAGCCAGTTTCCGATACAGTTTTAAATCAGGTCAGGCTGGTCAATGCAATAATAAGACTGTGGGCAAGGGTCGTAGGTCAAAGTCATTTAGCTGGGGCGGCCCAGGCAGTTGGGATGAGCATAAGGGTTGGAATAAGAATCTTTAGCATTGTAAAAGATTAAGGCTCTGAAGTCGGTCTGTCCCGTGGGTCCGTGCAGTAGCCACTAGAAGGGCAAGACCCGCACTTGCTTCACAGGCTGAAAATGCTAGAAGAAGCATTGGGGCTGCTGAGAAGTTTGTAGAGTCTAGTTGCAGGGCCCATAGAGACAATGCAATAAACAAAGAAAGCATCATTCCTTCTAAACATAGAAGGGCAGAGAGAAGATGAGTACGATGAAATGCCAGGCCTGTTAGGCCTAGCATAAAGGCAGAGGAAAAAGCAAAGTGAGTAGGGGTCATTAGGCAATTATGGACTTTAACCACAAGTTTTTGAGCCGAAATCAAATGTTTTTCTTATACTAATTACCTACTCAGCTCACTCTAGGCCGCCTTGAAGCCACTCATAAACAAGGCCAAGGGTAAGTAGTGCTAAAACGGCTGATGCTCATAAAAATGTTACAAGAGGGGTCAGGAGTTGATCCCCTCAGGGGAGGGGCAAGAGGAGAGCAATTTCTAAATCAAAAAGAAGAAATAAGATGGCTACAAGAAAAAAGCGGAGCGAGAAGGGTAAACGGGCGGAGCCCAGAGGGTCGAAACCGCATTCGTAGGGGGAGAGCTTTTCGTGGTCGGGGGTTATCTGGGGCAGTCAGAAGGATACGAGGGCAAGGATGACAGGTAAAACAGTGGTAATAATAATGATAGTTGTAATTAAGTTCATTATCTTTCCTTGGACTTTAACCAAGACCGGGTGATTGGAAGTCACTTATACTCGTTTAATACTAGAAAGACTAGGAACCTCATCAATAAATAGAGATGTAAAGGAAGAGTCAGACAACATCCACGAAATGTCAATACCAGGCGGCCGCTTCAAATCCAAAATGGTGCTCAGATGTGAAATGGTATTGAACTTGGCGGAGCAGGCAGATGGCTAAAAATGTGGAGCCAATAATAACATGGAGGCCATGAAAGCCCGTAGCGACAAAAAAGGTGGCGCCATAGACACCATCTGCAATGGTAAATGGGGCTTCGTAGTATTCTATGGCCTGTAGGAGTGTAAAGTAAAAACCCAGTAGGATTGTTAGGGTTAGAGATTGAATGGCTTGTTTACGTTCTCCCTCCATAATGCTGTGGTGGGCTCAAGTGACAGTAACCCCTGAAGCAAGTAGAACAGCAGTATTTAGGAGGGGTACTTCGAAGGGGTCAAGAGGGGTAATGCCTGTGGGGGGCCAGCAACCCCCTAGTTCGGGAGTTGGAGCTAGGCTTGAGTGGTAGAATGCCCAGAAGAATCCTAGGAAAAAGAAGACCTCTGAAGTAATAAATAGAATTATGCCGTAGCGTAACCCTTTTTGCACTGGGGGTGTGTGGTGGCCTTGAAATGTCCCCTCTCGGATGATGTCACGTCATCATTGATACATTGTTAAGAGAAGAAGGGCTATTCCGAGGCCCATGAGTGTTGTTGAGTGGAAGTGGAACCAGATTGCAAGACCGGATGTTATTAGTAGGGCGGCTACTGCGCCTGTCAGAGGCCAGGGGCTGGGGTCAACTATATGATATGCATGTGCTTGATGGGCCATTAGACGTTTTCTTGTAGATAGAGGGTCATAAGAAGGACAAATACGTAGGCTTGAATTATAGCCACAGCAATTTCTAAGAGCGTTAAGAGAACTATAACTGCGGACATTAAAATAGCTACCGTTGGGATAAAGGGAAGTAGTACGAAGGCAGCCGTGGAGATGAGTTGAATAAGAAGGTGGCCTGCTGTAAGATTGGCTGTGAGTCGAACCCCTAAGGCAAGAGGACGAATTAGTAGGCTAATCGTCTCGATAATAATAAGAACAGGGATAAGGGGGCCGGGGGTGCCTTCTGGAAGAAGGTGACCAAGGGCATGTGTTGGTTTATTTCGCATCCCAATAATTACTGTAGCCAGTCAGAGGGGGGTAGCTAGGCCTAGATTAACCGACAGTTGAGTAGTAGGAGTAAAAGTATAGGGGATAAGGCCAAGTATGTTAAGTGTGATTAAAAAAATTATTAGCGAGGTCAAGAGGGCGGCTCATTTGTGACCTCCAATGCTTAGGGGTAGAAGGAGCTGTTGGGTAAAACGGTTAATAAGTCAGCTCTGAAGAGCAATAAAACGATTATTTAGTCACCGAGTAGTGGGTGCAGGGTATATAATTCAGGGGAGGGCAAGTGCTAAGGCGATAAGGGGAATTCCTATAAGAGTGGGGCTCATAAATTGATCGAAGAAGCTTAGTATCATGGTCAAATTCAGGGTTCTGTTTTAGGTTTCTCGGTGCTTTGAGATGTGGGCTCGCCAGGGTAAATATGGGCCAAGACTTTTGGGGGAAGAATGATCAAAAAAATTAACCAGGTAAATACCAGAATTGCAAATCAAGGTGCGGGGTTGAGCTGGGGCATGTCGCTAAGGGTGGTTGGGGGCCACCATTCTTTAGCTTAAAAGGCTAACGCTAGGCCCAGTTTAGCTTCTTAGCGAGGCGTCCTCAAGTATAAGGGAGGATCAGTTTTCAAAGTGTTCCAGAGGGACTGCCTCAACTACAATGGGTATAAAGCTATGATTTGCGCCGCAGATTTCTGAGCATTGCCCGTAGAAGACCCCCGGTCGAGATGCAATGAAGGCTGTTTGGTTTAGGCGGCCAGGGACTGCATCTATTTTTACCCCCAGGGCAGGTACTGCCCATGAGTGAAGGACGTCCTCTGCAGAAACTAAAACACGAATGGGGGATTCTACTGGGATTACCATACGATGGTCTGCTTCCAGAAGGCGAAACTGACCCGGGGTAAGATCTTGGGTTGGAATTATATACGAGTCAAAACCTAGGTCTTCATAGTCTGTATACTCGTAGCTCCAGTATCACTGATGGCCTATAGCTTTGATTGTTAGGTGGGGGTCATTAATTTCGTCCATAAGGTAAAGAATGCGAAGTGAGGGGAGGGCAATCAAAATAAGAATAAAAGCAGGTAACACTGTTCAAATAATTTCGATCTCCTGAGAATCAAGAATATACTTATTAGTTAACTTGGTTGAAACTATCGCCACAATAATGTAAAGCACTAGAGTACTAATAAGAAAGACAATTATAAGGGCGTGGTCGTGAAAATGAAGAAGTTCTTCTATTACAGGTGAAGCTGCATCTTGAAATCCTAGTTGTGAGGGGTGGGCCATTGTTAAACAAGGTACGCGGGATTTTAACGCACAATTCTGCCTTGACAAGGCAGTGTAATTACCATTTTACTAGTACCTTATAAAGAAAGTGACAGAGTGGCTATGTGGCTGGCTTGAAACCAGCCCATGGGGGTTCGACTCCTCCCTTTCTCGTTAGTTGGGCTGAACTTGAACAAATGCAGGTTCTTCAAATGTATGATAGGGTGGAGGGCAGCCGTGTAGCCACTCAACGTTGGTTGCAGTTAGTTCAACTGCTAATACCTCACGTTTGGCGGCGAAGGCTTCCCAGATAATAAATAAGAACATAATAACGGCCACTAGGGAAATAAGGGATCCGATGGATGAAACTGTATTCCAAAAAGTATATGCGTCTGGGTAATCTGAATAACGCCGAGGCATGCCAGCGAGCCCCAGGAAGTGTTGAGGGAAGAACGTTAAATTGACCCCTGTAAATATAATGCCAAAATGGATTTTAGTTCATGTGCTATGAAGGGTATACCCCGAAAACAATGGAAACCAGTGTACAAAGGCAGCTACAATAGCAAATACCGCCCCCATAGATAATACATAATGGAAGTGGGCTACCACATAATAAGTGTCGTGTAGGACGATGTCTAATGATGAGTTGGCTAGGACGATTCCAGTTAATCCTCCCACCGTGAAGAGAAAGATGAAACCTAAGGCCCAAAGAAGGGGGGTTTCTCACTTAATAGAGCCTCCATGGAGGGTTGCAAGTCAGCTAAAGACTTTGACTCCCGTGGGAATAGCAATAATTATAGTTGCAGATGTAAAGTAGGCCCGTGTATCCACATCCATGCCAACTGTAAACATATGATGGGCTCAGACAATAAAGCCTAGAAGGCCAATAGCCATTATAGCTCAGACCATACCCATATAGCCGAAAGGCTCTTTTTTGCCCGCGTAGTAGGCAACAATGTGAGAAATTATTCCAAAGCCAGGAAGAATAAGAATATAGACCTCTGGGTGCCCGAAAAATCAGAATAGATGTTGGTAAAGAATAGGGTCCCCCCCTCCTGCGGGGTCGAAGAAGGTGGTGTTCAAGTTACGGTCCGTAAGAAGCATCGTGATTCCCGCAGCAAGCACGGGAAGGGAGAGAAGAAGGAGCACGGCAGTGATTAGCACAGCTCATACAAACAGTGGTGTTTGGTACTGGGAAATAGCGGGAGGTTTTATGTTGATGATAGTTGTAATAAAATTAATGGCCCCTAGAATTGAAGAAATTCCTGCTAGATGTAGGGAAAAAATTGTTAAATCAACAGATGCTCCCGCATGTGCTAAGTTTCCAGCTAAAGGCGGGTAAACAGTTCACCCGGTCCCAGCCCCTGCTTCTACTCCTGAGGAGGCAAGAAGTAGAAGGAACGAGGGGGGGAGTAGTCAAAAGCTTATGTTATTTATTCGAGGGAATGCCATGTCAGGGGCCCCGATCATGAGAGGTACAAGTCAGTTTCCGAAGCCCCCAATCATAATGGGTATCACCATAAAGAAAATCATTACAAAGGCGTGCGCTGTAACGATAACGTTATAAATTTGGTCGTCGCCAAGGAGTGCCCCGGGCTGGCTTAATTCAGCTCGGATAAGTAAGCTCAGAGCGGTGCCGACTATTCCGGCTCAAGCACCAAATACTAGATAAAGGGTGCCAATGTCTTTGTGATTGGTCGAGAAAAATCAACGGGTGATGGCCACAGGTAGGATGGCTGAGTGCTTAAGCGGTGGATTGTAGCCCCATTGACAGAGGTTTAAGTCCTCTTCTTACCAAGCCCTGAGGTGTTTGACACATTAGATTGCAAATCTTAAGGAGTAGGCTAGCGTCTGCCGGGGCTTTCCCCCGCCTTTTGTCCCCGGACAGGCGGGGGAAAGGGTAGATGGATGCTCGCTGGCTTGAGCGCTTAGCTGTTAACTAAGAACTTGTAGGATCGAGGCCTACCCACCTAGAAAGGCTTTAGCTTAATTAAAGTGTCTGTTTTGCATGCAGGCGATGTGGATTAACAGTCCGCAAGTCTTATACAGGGGCTGGGGGACTTTCACTCCCGCTTAGGGCTTTGAAGGCCCTTGGTCTGGTACTAACCTAAGCCTCTTAAAGGGTAAGGAGTGCTGCTACTATTGGGGTTAGTGGAAGTAGCAGAAGAGTAGTGGCGGTTGCGATTGCAAGGGGGAGGGTAATTTGGGAGTGCTGGAGTCGCCAGGGGGTAGTACCAGTGAGGGTATTAGGGGAGATGGTTAAGGTCATGGCATAAGTAAGTCGTAAATAAAAGTAAAGACTTAGAAGCGCTGATATTGCCGCAATAGTTGCCGTGGGGGCCAAATCTTGTTTGGTTAATTCCTGAATAATTAATCATTTTGGCATGAAACCGGTGAGTGGGGGGAGACCCCCTAGTGACAGAAGAACCAAAGGGGCAAGGGCAGTGAGGGTAGGAGCCTTGGCCCATGAAGTGGAGAGCATATTAATACTAGTTGACTTGTTAAGTTTAAATACAAGGAATGCAGATAGCGTTATTACAAAATATGTTAGGAGGGTAAGAAATGTGAGGGAAGGGGAGAATTGAAGAATAAGAACTATTCAGCCTAGGTGGGCGATGGACGAATAGGCAAGGATTTTACGCAGCTGAACCTGGTTCAAACCCCCCCACCCCCCAACAAGTGTTGAGGCTAGTCCCAGGATGATAAGAATAGTCGAATCAGCAGGTTGAATTTGAAGGAGTAGAGCAAAAGGGGCGAGCTTTTGCCAGGTGGAGAGGATGAGCCCGGTGGTTAGGTCCAGCCCCTGTAGAACCTCGGGAAGCCAGGAGTGAACGGGTGCAAGGCCAATCTTAAGTGCAAGGGCAAGGGTAATTACCGTAATAGGAAGAGGGTGGGCCATTTGCTGAATGTCCCACTGTCCTGTTAGTCAGGCATTGGCGGTGCTGGCAAAAAGAATCATGGCCGCCGCGGTGGCTTGTGTAAGAAAATATTTAGTGGTCGCTTCTACTGCCCGGGGGTGGTGGTGCTGGGCCATCAATGGTACAATGGCGAGAGTATTTATTTCAAGTCCTATTCAGGCCAGGAGTCAGTGGGAGCTTGCGAATGTTACGGTAGTGCCTAGGCCTAGGCCTAAAAGAAGGGTGGCCAAGATGTAGGGATTCATTAGTAAAGGAAGGAGTTTAACCAACATGTTTGGGGTATGGGCCCAAAAGCTTAATTAGCTGACTTTACTAGGAAGTGGTGTAGTGGAAGCACTAAGAGTTTTGATCTCTTTAGGTGGGGTTCGAGTCCCTTCTTTCTAAGGAGCTGAGGGGACTTTAACCCCTATGGTTCACTCTATCAAAGTGGTCCTCTGCTTCAGGCACAACTCCGAGGTTATAGCTGGGGGGGTAAACCAGCAAATGCAATCGGGAGGGCAAGGTGTCAAATAACCAAAGCTAGTGTTATAGGAAGAAAGTTCTTTCAAATAAGGTGCATAAGTTGGTCGTATCGAAACCGAGGGTACGAGGCCCGAATTCAGACGAAAACCATTGAGAGAAGTGCTGCCTTGGCTATGAGATTTACGGCAGTGAGCTCAGGAAGAGTAGGAATGTGAGAGGCCCCTAGGAAAAGGGTGGCAGACAATGTGTTCATAAGCAGGATATTCGCGTACTCCGCCAGGAAAAACAGTGCAAAAGGGCCTCCCGCATATTCTACATTAAAGCCGGAAACCAGTTCAGACTCGCCTTCAGTTAAATCAAATGGGGCTCGGTTGGTCTCGGCGAGGGTAGAAATGTATCACATGGCGGAAAGGGGCCATGCTGGGACAATCAACCAAATGCTCTCTTGGGCTACGTTGAAGGTTTGCAGTGTAAAGCCCCCCGTAAAAATGACGATATTTAAAAGAATTAGTCCTAGGCTTACCTCATAAGAAATTGTTTGAGCCACTGCCCGCAGGGCGCCAATAAGCGCATATTTGGAATTAGAGGCCCAGCCCGAGCCCAGAATTGAATAGACGGCCAAACTGGAGAGGGCCAGAATAAACAGGATTCCTAGGTTGAGGTCTAATACGGGGTAAGGCATGGGCATGGGGGCCCAAAGAGTCAAGGCTAATGTTAAAGCAAAGATAGGGGCTAGCAGAAATATAATGGGGGAGGCAGTCGAAGGGCGCACAGGCTCTTTAATAAAGAGTTTAACACCGTCAGCAATCGGTTGTAGAAGCCCATAAGGCCCTACAATATTAGGGCCCTTACGTAGTTGTACGTAGCCTAGAATTTTTCGTTCCAGAAGAGTTAAAAAGGCAACAGCCAGTAGAACGGGGACGATGAAGGCTAATGGATTAATAACGTGGGTAATAAGTACTGAAATCATAGTTAAGGAGAGGAATTGAACCTCCGTCGAAAGGGCTTAGGCCTTTTGCAATCTCCGGGCTCTGCCACCTTAACATGCCGTTTTCTCCGGCAGGGGGGCATGCCCTCTGGCCTACTTTAGTTGTCTTCACTAGGTGGGGGTGAGGCGTACACAAGGCATGGGCCTCTTCTTGTCGGTCCTTTCGTACTAGAAAAGAACATAGCATAGATAGAAACTGACCTGGATTACTCCGGTCTGAACTCAGATCACGTAGGACTTTAATCGTTGAACAAACGAACCCTTAATAGCGGCTGCACCATTAGGATGTCCTGATCCAACATCGAGGTCGTAAACCCCCTTGTCGATATGGGCTCTAAAAGGGGATTGCGCTGTTATCCCTAGAGTAACTCGGTCCGTTGATCGGCATTGCCGGATCTCATTGGTCAGAAATTCTGTTAATTAGAGCCGGAGCTCTAAGTTGTAGGAGAGTATGCTCCCAATCCACGTGGGGGTTTTTTGTTTCCCCGCGGTCGCCCCAACCAAAGACATCAGGGCAGGGTTCACTTGGTTTAGTCCTTTGTCAAGGGGTGTTTAACATGATCTGCCTTATATCTAAAGCTTCATAGGGTCTTCTCGTCTTATGTTGTTATCCCCGCTTCTGCACGGGGAGATCAATTTCATTGACTTAAAAGAGGAGACAGTTAAGCCCTCGTTATGCCATTCATACAGGTCTCCATTTAAAAGACAAGTGATTGCGCTACCTTCGCACGGTCAAAATACCGCGGCCGTTAAACTTACAGTCACAGGGCAGGCGGGACCTCTTATTTTTAAGTTTTACAAGAGGCGATGTTTTTGGTAAACAGGCGAGGCTTGTGTGTTTGCCGAGTTCCTTCTCTTTCTTTTAGTCTTTCCTTAGGGGCACACCTGTGTGGGGTTAACGGTTATTTGCTGAGTGTTTTTCTGGTTATTTAGTGTGCTGCTCAGTGCCCTCTTAGTTTGGGGTCGTTAAGGGTCGGTGGTGGGTCCGTTCCGACTTACACATGTGCAAGGAGAGAGCTATAAGCTCTCTTATTACTCATATTAGCAGGGTCACTCCCATGGAGGCATGGGACGGCCGGGTAAAATTAGGGGGATAAGATTTGATGATCCAAATAAGAGGGGTATAAATATATCTGAGCTTTAACGCTATCTAGAGGGATGGCTGCTTTTAGGCCCACCCAAATATTTAACCTTCTGTAATTATGATCTTTACCCTCCTGGAAAAGTTGTATCTTGATGCAAAGAGGCTGTACCCCCTTTGACTAACTCTTTCGATTTCTTCAGGTATCATAATGGGATGAGTGGAGATGAATTAAGAATCCGAGAGGCTGAACTTCTACCCAATTCCCCGGCAACCAGCTATTACTAAGTTCGGTAGGTCTGTCACCTCTACTCAAAGCTCTTCCCACTCTTTTGCCACAGAGACGGGCTTGCCCTATTAACAGGCTGTCTTGGAGTAGCTCACTTAGTTTCGGGTTATCAAACTAAAGCACGCTTTGCTTGGGGTACACTGGCTAAATCATGATGCAAAAGGTACGAGGTTAAATCTCTGCTTTACTAGGCTTCACTGGGTTATTTCACTTCTCTTTCAGCATTCCCTTGCGGTACTTTTTCTATTGCTCCACAGTCTCTTTTCTGTCGCACATACTAGGAGGGAAAAATGGTTTATTCTACATAAAGTTAGTGTATTTGAGGGTATAAATGTTGGTTTGTTGTGTATAGTTCTTAGGGGCTAGCTGTTGGGCATCAGGGCGCTCCGACTTGCACGGGGGACTTCTCAGTGTAAGGGAGATGCTTTTCTATCTTAGCTACGCTCTGATTTTTCCAAGTGCACCTTCCGGTACACTTACCATGTTACGACTTGCCTCCCCTTTGCGATTTTAAGGTTTTAATTACTTCAGTCATTAGGCTTGGGGAGAGTGACGGGCGGTGTGTGCGCGCTTCAGGGCCGGTTTCAGCGGAACACTCTGTTTCCCGCTTACTGCTAAATCCTCCTTCAGACGTATATTTCACTACATCATTCGTATTTCCTGTAGCAGGAAATGTAGCCCATTTCTTCCCTTCCCATGCGCTACACCTCGACCTGACGTTTTAGGCTGTGCCAATTTTGCTTACTATTTGACCTTCACAGGGTAAGCTGACGACGGCGGTATATAGGCGGGGAAAACAAGAGAAGGTGAGGTTAAACGGGGGTTATCGGTTCCAGAACAGGCTCCTCTAGGTGGATCTAAAGCACCGCCAAGTCCTTTGGGTTTCAAGCTGATGCTTGTAGTACCCAGGCGGGTAGTTAATGTAGTACGCTACCAATGTTTACGGCTAGGCATAGTGGGGTATCTAATCCCAGTTTGTGTCGTAGCTTTCGTGGGTTCAGGATAATAAAGCCACTTTCGTGATAGATCTTCTTGCTTTCGGGTGCGTATAACAGCCCTGAAGGCGTTCGGCTTTAGTTACAAAAAATCTTAACCACGCTTTACGCCGGTATCTATCAACTTGGGCCTCTCGTATAACCGCGGTGGCTGGCACGAGTTTTACCGGCCCTTTTAACCTTAACTAAGTCAAGTTTTCACTTATGGCTTAATGTTTATCACTGCTGAGATCCCTTGGGGGTGTGGCTAAGCAAGGCGTCGTGGGCTAGCATTGGTGTGCCTGATACCAGCTCCTTGTTCCCGGACGGGGAACTGTAGGGCATTCTCACGGGGATGCAGATACTTGCATGTGTAAATCTAGCTAGAATTGATAGTAAAGTCAGGACCAAGCCTTTGTGCTTGCGGAGCTTTCTAGGGCCCATCTTAACATCTTCAGTGTTATGCTTTAATTAAGCTACGCTAGC